AAAATTCATGGTCTTCTTCTTATTAAGAATTATACCAAATTTGAGCAGACACTAGATGGGTTTCGTCTAAAATTATTTTCAACAAAAAAAGTACGTTCTTTATTTCCAGAACACACACAAGAAAAAATTGATTCAGAAGATCGAATACTAATTTTAAAAATTTTATTCGATGTAGTTATAACGGATCCCAACGACCAAAGAATTAGAAAAAACTCTATTGGAATAAAAGAAATTAGTAAAAAGGTTCCTCGCTGGTCATACAACTCAATTACTGGTTTAGGACAAAAAAAGAAAAACAGGGGCGAAACTGTAGCAGGGGCAATTCGTTCGAGAAAGTTCAAACATGTAGTTATTTTTACTGATAACCAGCCAAAGCCAAATACCTCCACGTATATTAATACAAAATATACTAAGAGTCCTAAGCAAGCAAAGAAAGTGAATTTGACCCATTATTCACAACAATCGGATTTTCGTCGAGGTCTAATCAAAGGCTCCATGCGCGCACAAAGACGTAAAACTATTACTTGGGAACTGTTTCAAGCAAATGTGCATTCCCCGCTTTTTTTGGACAGGCTAGACAAATCTTTTTTTTTTTCTTTTGATATTTCCGAACTGATGAAAGTAATTTTTAAAAATTGGATGTGGAAACAAAAAGACAAAAAACTTTCTGATTCTAAAATTGAAAAGCAAAAAAAAATTGATAACCAAGAGGAGGACAAAAGAGAAAAATACAAAAGAAAAGAAAAAACAGAGATACCCATAGCAGAAATCTGGAATACATTTTTTTTTGCTCAAATACTCAGAAGTTTTGTATTATTAACTCAATCAATTCTTAGAAAATATATTATATTACCTTCACTGATAATAGCTAAAAATATTGCTCGCATGCTATTATTTCAAATTCCCGAATGGTCCGAGGATTTAAAGGATTGGAATAGGGAAATGTATGTAAAATGCACCCATAATGGTGTTCAATTATCCGAACGAGAATTTCCGAAAAACTGGTTAACAGAGGGTATTCAGATAAAGATCCTATTTCCTTTTTGCCTGAAACCCTGGCACAAATCTAAGCTACAATTCCCTCATAAAGATGCAATGAAAAAAAAAGGGGGACAAAAAAACAACGATTTTTGTTTTTTAACAGTTTGGGGAATGGAAGCGGAGTTGCCTTTTGGTCCTCCCCGAAAAAGACCTTCATTTTTTAAACCCATTTTCAAAGAACTAAAAAAAAAAATTAGACAATTGAAAACAAAGTCTTTAAGAGTTTTAAAAGAAAGAACCCAAATTTTTCAACAAATCGCAAAAGAAACAAAAAGATGGGTCATCAAAAGAATTCTATTACTAAAAGTAAAAGGAAGAGTAAAAGAACTTTCAAAAACAAACAAAATTCCATTATTTAGATTGCGAGAAATAGATGAATTGGGTGAAGATAAAAAAGATTTGATAATGAGTAATCGGATGATTCACGAATCGTCCATTCAAATTCGATCTATGGATTGGACAAATTTAGCACTGCCCGAAAAAAAAATAAAAGATCTGACTAATCGAACAAACATAATAAAAAAGAAAATAGAAAAAATTACAAAAGAAAAGAAAAAAAAACAGCTAACTTACGAAATAAATATTAGTTCGAACAAAACAAGTTATCGTCCTAAAATATTAGGAGCGTCAAAAAAGATTTGGCAAATATTAAAAAAAAGAAATACTCGATTAATTGGTAAATCATATTTCTTTATAAAATTTTTCATTGAAGGGATATACATAAAAATTTTTCTAGCTATTGTCAATATTCCAAGAATCAATGCCAATTTTTTTTTTGAATCACCAAAAAAAATCCAAATTATTGAGAAAAATATCCACAATAATGAAACAAATCAGGAAAGAATTAATAAAACAAGTAAAAGTAAAAATGAAATTCACTTTATTTCGACTATAAAAAAATCACTTTCTAAGGTTAGTAATAAGAATTCAAAGATTTCTTCTTTTTTCTCACAATCACAAGCATATGTATTTTACAAATTATCACAAACCCAACTTATTCACTTTTATAATTTAAGATTTGTCTTTCAATATGACGGAACATCCCTTTTTCTTAAGAAGGAAATAAAAGATTATTTTAAAAAACAAGGAATATTTCATTACGAATTAAGACATGAATCTTTTTGGAATTTTGAAATGAATCAATGGAAAAACTGGTTAAAGGGGCATTATCTATATCAATCCGATTTATCTCGGATAAGATGGCCTATATTAGTACCACAAAAATGGCGAAATAGAGCCAATCAACACAGTATGGCTCAAAAGAAAGATTTAAACAAAAAGGGTTCATATGAAAAAAATGGATTAACTCATTCCGACAAACAAAATTTTTTTGAAGCGAATCCGTTACAGAATCAAAAAGATAATTTTAAAAAACACTATAGATATGATCTTTTATCATATAAATCTATTAATTATGAAGATAAGAAAGACTCGTATATTCATAAATCATTATTCCAAGTAAATAATAAAGAAGAAATCTTTTCTAATTCCAACATAAGGGAAGGCAAATTATTTGATATGTTGGGAGGTATCCCTATTAATAATTATCTAGAAGAAGATAATATTATGGATATGGATAAATTTTCGGATAGAAAATATTTTGATTGGAGAATTCTCGATTTTTGTCTTAGAAATAAGGTTGATATTGAAGTCTGGGTTGATATTGGTACCAACAGGAATCCAAATACTAAGATTGGGGCTGATAAGTATCAAATAATTGATGAAATTAATAAGAAAGTTCTTTTTTATCTTACAATTCATGAAGATGAAGAAATTAAACCATCCAATCAAAAAAAGTTCTTTTTTGATTGGATGGGAATGAATGAAGCAATACTAAGTTGTCCTATATCAAATCTGGAGCTTTGGTTCTTCCGAGAATTAGTGCTATTTTTTAATGCATATAAAAAAAAACCGTGGATCATACCAATCAAATTACTTCTTTTCAGTTTTAATGGAAATGAAAATGGGAATAAAAAAATAACTCGAAAGAAAAAGGAAGACCTTTTTATATCATCGAATCAAAAAAACTCTCTTGAATTATACAATAGAAGTAAAGAAGAAAAAGAACCCCCAGACCAAGGGAATCCTCGATCAGATGCACAAAACCAAGTAAGTCTTGGGTCAGTTCTCTCAAACCAAGAAAAAGATGTTGAAGCAAATTCTTCGGGATCAGACATCAAAAAACGTAGAACGAAAAAACAATACAAGAACAACACAGAAGCAGAACTTTATTTCTTCCTAAAAAAGTATTTGCATTTTCAGTTGAGATGGGATTCTTTTTTAAATCAAAGAATAATAAATAATATCAAGATCTATTGTCTCCTGCTTCGACTGATAAATCCAAGAGAAATTGCTATATCCTCTATTCAAGGGGGAGAAATGGGTCTGGATATTTTGACGATTCATAAGGATTTCACTCTTACAGAATTGGTGAAAGGGGGAATATTTATTATCGAACCGCTTCGTCTGTCTGTAAAAAATGATGGACAGTTTTTTATATATCAAATCGTAGGTATTTCATTGGTTCATAAGAATAAGCGCCAAATTACTAAAAGATACCGAGAAAAAAGCTATGTTCATAAAAAAAAAAATTATGAATCCCTTGCAAGACATCAAAGAATGACTGGAAATAGAGACAAAAAGAATTATGATTTGCTTGTTCCTGAAAATATTTTATTCCCTAACCATCGTAGAGAATTGAGAACTCTGATTTGTTTCAATTGGAAGAATCAAAATGGTATTCAGAGAAATTCCGTATTTTGTAATAACGTAAAAAAAGGGGGTCACGTTTTGGATAAAAGCAAAGATCTTGCTAGAGAGAAAAAGAAACTAATTAAATTAAAGTTCTTTCTTTGGCCCAATTATCGATTAGAAGATTTAGTTTGTATGAATCGCTATTGGTTTAATACCAATAATGGCAGTCGTTTCAGTATGATAAGGATACATATGTATCCACGATTGCAAATTTGTTACTAGTACATTTTTCTTATCGATCGCGTACCATACGTACCATACCTGGTATATGAAAACAAAGAGACGGACACATGCCTTGTCTTACATTCCATTATGATACAGGATACCACTTTAAGGACATACGGATTGGTTAGATCTATAAATGAATTAACAGAATTTTTTTTTTAGGTCTCGCTTTTTCTCTTTTGAAGAAATATACCATCCTTTTTATCCCTAATCACATTGAAAATGGGATTGATTGTTGATTGATTTTATCGGAAGTTCATAACGGCTTTAAGATGATTGTGTATATTCAATTCAAATGACTAACATTATTATTACTGATCAGTAAATTTCATATTAAAAGAAAGGGAAAAGAGGATTTCGTTTTATGGTAAAAAATTCATTCATCTCAGTTACTTTTCAAGAAAAAAAAAAAGAAAACAGTGGGTCTGTTGAATTTCAAGTATTAAGTTTCACTAATAAGATACAAAGACTTACTTCCCATTTGGAATTGCACAGAAAAGACTATTTATCTCAGAGGGGTTTACGGAAAGTTCTGGAAAAACGCCAACGCCTACTTTCTTATTTGTCAAAGAAAAATGGAGTACGTTATAAAGAATTAATTAGTCAGTTGAATATCCGGGAGTCAAAAAAGCGTTAATTTGAAAAAAAGAATTTTGAATTATTTGATTTATTAGATTTTGAATCTTGATAACTTCTTTTTGTTTTCAACAATTCATGTAAGAATGAATCGAGGAAAAACCTATGAGTATACTAGCTACAGGAAAAGACCTTATGAGAGTAAATATGGGGCCTCACCACCCATCAATGCATGGTGTTCTTCGTCTCATCGTTACTCTCGATGGCGAAGATGTTATTGACTGTGAACCGATATTGGGTTATTTACACAGAGGGATGGAAAAAATTGCGGAAAACCGAACAATTATACAATATCTGCCTTATGTAACACGTTGGGATTATTTAGCTACTATGTTCACAGAAGCAATAACTGTAAATGGACCAGAACAGTTGGGAAATATTCAAGTACCTAAAAGGGCCAGCTATATCAGAGTAATTATGTTGGAGTTGAGTCGTATAGCCTCTCATCTGTTATGGCTCGGCCCTTTTATGGCAGATATTGGTGCACAGACTCCCTTCTTCTATATTTTCAGAGAAAGAGAATTAGTATATGATCTATTCGAAGCTGCCACCGGTATGAGAATGATGCATAATTATTTTCGTATCGGAGGGATAGCGGCCGATTTACCCCATGGCTGGATAGAGAAATGTTTGGATTTCTGTGATTATTTTTTAACGGGGGTTGTTGAATATCAAAAACTTATTACACGAAACCCTGTCTTTTTAGAACGAGTTGAAGGAGTAGGCATTTTTGGTGGAGAAGAAGCAATAAATTGGGGTTTATCAGGACCAATGCTACGAGCGTCTGGAATAGAATGGGATCTTCGTAAAGTGGATCATTATGAGTGTTACGACGAATTTGATTGGGAAGTCCAGTGGCAAAAAGAAGGGGATTCATTAGCTCGTTATTTAGTCCGAATCGGTGAAATGACAGAATCGGTAAAAATTATTCAACAGGCTTTGGAAGGAATTCCGGGGGGGCCCTATGAGAATTTAGAAATCCGATGCTTTGCTAGAGAAAGCGATCCAGAATGGAATGATTTTGAAGATCGATTCATTAGTAAAAAACCTTCTCCTACTTTTGAATTACCGAAACAAGAACTTTATGTGAGAGTCGAAGCCCCAAAAGGAGAATTGGGAATTTTTCTGATAGGAGATCAAAGCAGTTTTCCTTGGCGATGGAAAATTCGCCCACCGGGTTTTATCAATTTGCAAATTCTTCCTCAGTTAGTTAAAAGAATGAAATTGGCGGATATTATGACGATACTAGGTAGTATAGATATCATTATGGGAGAAGTTGATCGTTGAAATGATAGTTGATACAACAGAAGTACAAGATATTAATTCTTTTTCCCGATTGGAATCCTTAAAAGAGCTCTATGGGACCATACGGGTGTTTGCCCCTATTTTGACTCTTGTATTAGGAATCACAATAGGTGTACTAGTAATTGTGTGGTTAGAAAGAGAAATATCTGCAGGAATACAACAACGTATTGGCCCTGAATACGCCAGCCCTTTCGGAATTCTTCAAGCTTTAGCAGATGGAACAAAACTACTTTTCAAAGAGAATCTTCTTCCAGCTAGAGGAAATACTCGTTTCTTCAGTATTGGACCATCTATAGCAGTCATATCAATTCTACTAAGTTATTCAGTAATTCCTTTTAGTTATCACCTTGTTTTAGCGGATCTCAATATTGGTATTTTTTTATGGATTGCCGTTTCAAGTATTGCTCCTATTGGACTTCTTATGTCAGGATATGGATCAAATAATAAATATTCGTTTTTAGGTGGTCTGCGAGCTGCTGCTCAATCGATTAGTTATGAAATACCATTAACTTTATGTGTTTTATCAATATCTCTACGTGCGATTCGCTAAAATAGAAGCTTTTCTTTTCCTTCTAGAAAAAAAAAAAAAGAAATTTAATGGATATCCGCATTTTTTTTTTTTTTATTCATTTATTGATTCTTTAGGTTAATAAAAAAATTAGATAGTTATATATGAGTGAAAGAAAACAACTTCTAAATTCGCAGTAAAAGAAGATTGAGTCTCATTTCCTATGTACAAGAGTTAAGTTAAAGTAAACAAAAGTGGAAGATGCCCTTTACCCCAAGATTAGTTGATTGGTCATCCTAGCTTGAAGCGGGCTCAAAAGTCAACCGTATGGAGTTTTCACTATATGTTTGAATGTATTACAATACATATATTAACGAACGGGGGATTGAAAAAAAAAAAAAATGGGTGGATAATAAGGAACACTAAAATACACACAAAGAATTAGTAATGGAGATTATGTAAATTAACGAAAAAGATACGTCTGCATAACATAAAAAGAATACTAATTGGGGCTTTAAGTTGGTAGAAATGATCAGGCAGTACTCCCCACAATTCCGATTCAGAGTATGCTCCTATCCCCCAATTAAAGAAATTACTATCAGGAACGAAATAATCCCTTACTTTTTTGATTTTGAGGACCCCTTTTTCTCAGAAAGAAGAAGAGGAACAAAAAAAATAGAAAAAAAAAAGAAATTACAATAAAAAGAAAAGCGATTTTTTTCTTATTTCTTTCCTATCTTCATAGAAAGAAAAATAGTGTCATGATTCATGAACTAATGGAATGTCTAATTTTTTTTTTTCGTAATCGAAAAAAAAATGATGGCTCGAAATATCAATAGATATTTCTACAAAGAGTATTTTATTGAAGGATTTATTAAGTTATTACTCACCCCAAAAAAGTTGAAGGATGAGATCAATTCAGAAATGCTTTTTGATTTATTCTTATAGCAGACAGAATTCCATTGGTATAATTGGGGACCTTCCACGAGTCTATCTATGCTATAACCATATCAAGATAACGAATACTTGCCCGGTCCTTACATTTATTTGTGGCCCTGAGGAGCCGTATGAGGTGAAAATCTCATGTACGGTTTTGGAATAGCGATGGGAACAGTAATGTTATCACCGACTATGATTATCTAATAGTTCAAGTACAGTTGATATAGTCGGGGCGCAATCAAAATATGGTTTTTGGGGGTGGAATTTGTGGCGTCAACCTATAGGGTTTATCGTTTTTCTAATTTCTTCCCTAGCAGAATGCGAAAGATTACCTTTTGATTTACCAGAAGCAGAAGAAGAATTAGTAGCAGGCTATCAAACCGAATATTCAGGGATCAAATTTGGTTTATTTTACGTTGCTTCCTATCTAAATTTATTAGTTTCCTCATTATTTGTAACAGTTCTTTACTTGGGCGGTTGGAATCTTTCAATTCCGTACATATTTGTTCCTGAGTTATTTGAAATAAATAAAGCAGATGGAATCTTTGGAACGACAATTGGTATCTTTATTACATTAGCTAAAACTTATTTGTTCTTGTTCATTTCTATCACAACAAGATGGACTTTACCTAGACTAAGAATGGACCAATTATTAAATCTTGGCTGGAAATTTCTTTTACCTATTTCTCTTGGTAATTTATTATTAACAACCTCTTCCCAACTCCTTTCACTGTAAACAAAAAAAAAGATACTATATTCACGGCTTACCTCAAACAAGAGAAAGACAAAATTTATTCATAGATATTCCCGATATGTTCCCTATGGTAACTGGGTTCATGAATTATGGTCAACAAACAGTACGAGCTGCAAGGTACATCGGTCAAAGTTTCATGATTACCTTATCCCAAGCAAATCGTTTCCCTGTAACTATTCAATATCCTTATGAAAAATTAATAACATCAGAGCGCTTCCGCGGTCGAATCCATTTTGAATTTGATAAATGTATTGCTTGTGAAGTATGTGTTCGTGTATGTCCTATAGATCTGCCTGTTGTTGATTGGAAATTGGAAACTGATATTCGAAAGAAACGCTTGCTTAATTACAGTATTGATTTCGGAATTTGTATTTTTTGTGGTAACTGCGTTGAGTATTGTCCAACAAATTGTTTATCAATGACTGAAGAATATGAACTTGCTACTTATGACCGTCACGAATTGAATTACAATCAAATTGCTTTAGGTCGTTTACCAATGTCAGTAATTGACGATTTTACAATTCGAACAGTTTTGAATTCGTCTCAAAGAAAAAACGGGTAAATCTCTTTATTATTGGAAATTACTAGGGTTCCGTGTTGGTATAAAGGAATAAGGTCTTTCTCTTTGTTTGGTACAAATCCCAACTATAGATTGGATTATGAGAAGTACAAATTCATTTGTATTGAAAGTCTGTTAATATATCCACAATTTTTTCGAAATATAGACTTTCAATTTCCAACTGCCATTTCCAATAAAGAAAAGAACGAAATTGATCCAATAACTGTACCCACATCAATTCACACCTATTAGATTTGAATTGAATTCAATCGGGAATGCCTCATAAAAAAAAATTGCCTGGTCGGTTCAATAAGGTCATGAAAAAACATTTTGATTTATTTATCTCTTATTTTAATATAATGGATTTGGCTGGACCAATACATGATTTTCTTTTAGTTTTTCTAGGATCGGGTCTTATATTAGGAGGTCTGGGAGTGGTATTACTTACCAACCCGATTTATTCTGCCTTTTCATTGGGATTCGTTCTTATTTGTATATCCTTATTCTATATTCTATCAAATTCGCCTTTTGTAGCTGCTGCACAGCTCCTTATTTATGTAGGAGCTGTAAATGTTTTAATCATATTTGCTGTAATGTTCATGAATGGTTCAGACTATTCCAACGATTTTCATTTGAATCTTTGGACTATTGGGGATGGAGTTACTTCTCTGGTTTGTACAAGTCTTTTTTTGTCCTTACTCACTACTATTCTAGATACGTCGTGGTACGGGATTATTTGGACTACACGATCCAACCAGATTATAGAGCAAGATTTGATAAGTAATAGTCAACAAATTGGAATTCATTTATCAACCGACTTTTTTCTTCCATTTGAACTCATTTCGATAATTCTTTTAGTTGCTTTGATAGGTGCAATTGCCGTAGCTCGTCAGTAAAAAATCTTTATAACTAGCAACAGTAATCCAAATTCAACTTTTCTGTGTTAGCACATCTATTTGCCTTCAATTCTATTTGAATACTGTTTCATGTATAAATCAAATAGAATGATTCGATCTATTAGCAATATATTCTTTTGTTCTATACTTGTTAGATTATAAGCAATCAAATCACTTGACTTATTGTTCATATTGAAATGAATCGAAATTGGTACGGAGTTGGTCAATGATGCTCGAGCATGTACTTATTTTGAGTGCTTATTTATTTTCTATTGGTATCTATGGATTGATCACGAGCCGAAATATTGTCCGGGCCCTGATGTGTCTTGAACTTATACTAAATGCGGTTAATATAAATTTTGTAACATTTTCCGATTTTTTTGATAGTAGGCAATTAAAAGGAGATATTTTCTCAATTTTTGTTATAGCTATTGCAGCCGCTGAAGCAGCTATCGGATCAGCTATTGTTTCGTCAATTTATCGTAACAGAAAATCAATTCGTATCAATCAATCGACTTTGTTGAATAAATAAAATAGTATTTCAAAATCAGAATATTCATCAATTCGAATTAGCATCTATAATACGTCCTAACCTCGATCATATTGGCAAAAACGTAAAAAATCAAAGTATCTTTGTTCCCTCTTATCAGTTGATCCAGAAATGGATTGATTCCAAAATTCTGGTAAATCGTTGATTGATCTGGTGTTTCAATATATGATTCATTTCAAAAATTACTAGATCGAAAATTTATGAATTCAGAAATTGATAGATTCAATGTCACATTCAGTAAAGATTTATGATACATGTATAGGGTGTACTCAATGTGTCCGAGCATGTCCCACGGATGTATTAGAAATGATACCTTGGGACGGATGTAAAGCTAAACAAATTGCTTCTGCTCCAAGAACGGAGGATTGTGTTGGTTGTAAGAGATGTGAATCCGCCTGTCCAACGGATTTCTTGAGTGTTCGAGTTTATTTATGGCATGAAACAACTCGAAGCATGGGTCTAGCTTATTGATATTGATACGTTCCAAAAAACCCCACTTGAATCTATTTTGAATACATTTTTTTTACTTACTGATTACCGACAAAAACCCGTACTCGAAAAATAAAAAAAAAAAATTAAGAATATATATTCTATTTTTCGAGCACGGTTTTGTCTGGTTCGAGTGTATCTTGCCTTTACCACGAACTTTTTTCCTTGGTTAACAATAATTGTAGTTTTTCCGATAGCCACGGGTTTTTTCATTTTCTTTCTCCCTCATAGAGGAAATAAGGTGACTAGGGGGTATACTATATATATATGCGTGCTAGAACTCCTTCTAACGACCTATGCCTTCTGTTATCATTTTGAATTGGACGATCCATTAATACAACTCGCAGAGGATTATAAATGGATCAATTTTTTTGGTTTTTACTGGAGATTGGGAATAGATGGACTTTCCCTAGGACCCATTTTATTGACGGGATTTATCACCACTTTAGCTACGTTAGCGGCTTGGCCAGTTACTCGGAATTCCCGATTATTCTATTTCCTGATGTTAGCAATGTATAGCGGTCAAATAGGATCATTTGCTTCTCGTGACCTTTTACTTTTTTTCATCATGTGGGAATTAGAATTAATTCCTGTTTATCTACTTCTATCAGCATGGGGTGGAAAGAAACGTCTTTATTCAGCTACAAAGTTTATTTTGTACACTGCAGGAGGTTCCGTTTTTCTATTAATAGGAGTTTTGGGTATCGGTTTATACGGTTCCAATGAACCAACATTAAATTTGGAAATATTAGCTAATCGATCGTATCCCGTGGCACTGGAAATACTATTCTATATTGGATTTCTTATTGCTTTTGCTGTCAAATCACCGATTATACCCTTACATACATGGTTACCAGACACCCATGGGGAGGCCCATTACAGTACTTGTATGCTTCTGGCCGGAATCTTATTAAAAATGGGAGCATATGGCTTGGTTCGGATCAATATGGAACTATTACCGCACGCTCATTCTCTATTTTCTCCCTGGTTAATCATAGTAGGTACAATGCAAATAATTTATGCAGCTTTAACATCTCCTGGCCAACGCAATTTAAAAAAAAGAATAGCCTATTCCTCTGTATCTCATATGGGTTTCATAATTATAGGAATTGGCTCGATAACTGATACAGGACTCAGCGGAGCCATTTTACAAATAATTTCTCATGGGTTTATTAGCGCTGCACTTTTTTTCTTAGCAGGAACGAGTTATGATAGAATACGTCATGGTTATCTCGACGAAATGGGCGGACTGGCTATACCAATTCCAAAGATATTCACGCTATTTAGTATCTTATCAATGGCTTCCCTTGCATTACCGGGCATGAGTGGTTTTGTTGCGGAATTGATAGTCTTTTTTGGAATAATTACTAGCCAAAAATATTTTTTAATAGCAAAAATACTGATTACTTTTGTAATGGCAATTGGAATGATATTAACTCCTATTTATTCATTATCTATGTTACGGCAAATGTTTTATGGGTACAAGCTATTTAATGGCGTAAACTCTTATTTTTTTGATTCTGGACCACGGGAATTATTTGTTTTGATCTCTATTCTTCTACCCGTACTTGGTATTGGTATTTATCCGGATTTCGTTCTGTCACTATCAGTGGACAAGGTCGAAGCTATTCTATCTAATTTTTTTATAGAGAATTTTCATGAATAAAAAAAGAAAAAATAAATTTGAATTGTAACCAAACCCCTTTGGCGTTTGTGAGAACCTTTTGAATCAAGTAGTGGAGTGATTCAAAAGGTTCTCGGCGGTTTCCACTCAGTTTCGTTTATATATATGCGCTGTCCTATGTTTGTCTTCATCAGGCCCTTTCTTTTCTTCAATTTGCAATTCAATTAGATGTGAATTGTTAATTAAATGAACCATAACTATGTAACCCTATTCCTAATAGATTGACCCCGAAATAACATATCCAAATTATAACAAAGCCCATAGAAGCCACAATTGCGGAATTAAAACCTTCCGATTTTTTATTTGTTCGAGTATGGAAATAAATCCCAAATATAGTCCAAGTAATAAATGCCCAAGTTTCCTTTGGATCCCAATTCCAATATGATCCCCATGCCTCATTAGCCCATACTGCGCCTGAAAGAATACCTATGGTTAAAAAGATAAATCCTAGACTAATAATATGATAACTCCAATGATCCAATTGTTGAATCAATTGATACCTGTAATAATTTCTAGCAGAAAAAAAATAAGTATTTAGTAAAACATTGGTTTTTGCATTCATGTATTGTATTTCACCGAAGGAAAACGACTCAGTTACAGTTCCATTTAATAATTTATTGCTTTTACCAAAAATCCTTATCACTTTTCGAAATGTAATGACTAGAAGAGCTGTGGATAATAATGATCCGCATAAAAGAGCTGCATAGCCGAATACCATCATACTTACGTGCATCATTAACCACTGAACTTGTAGAGCGGGCACTAATATTCCGGATTGATGCATTTTGGTTAACAAACACGAAGTTGCAAAGCCTTGGGTAAAAATAGCACTTGGCGCGGTTATTGCGCTTAAATGATTTTTATGTTTTAAAACCCTATGAATAATGGAGAAACTCCATGACAGAAAGATTAATGATTCATATAAATCACTTAATGGGAAATGCCCCGAATAAATCCAACGAATTACTAATAATCCTGTTAGACAGAAAAGGGTAGCTATCATCCCCTTTTCTGATGAATGATATAGTCCTACGATTTCATCGACTAATAAGGTTATTAAATGAATTGTAATTCCAATTGAAATGACCGAAAATGATATATGAGTTAATATATGTTCTAAAGTTGAAAATATCATAAATAAAAAATGAAATTAAAAGTAAAAAGTGAAAGTCTCTTGAGTATACGGAATGGAAATCGGAAATTCAATTCATTATAGGGCTTTTATATATCTTTTAGAAGATTAGAAGATGTTATGCCGCCACTCGGATTCGAACCGAGATGCTCTAGCACTGCTTCCTAAGAGCAGCGTGTCTACCGATTTCACCATAGCGGCTTGCTAGAAATAATAATAACTTATTTTTATTTAATCGTCGAGATTGAAAGTGAAAGAGAAAGTTTCAATGAAATACTTTTTATTTTTAGGAAGCATTCAATTGATGTTTTAGGAAGCATTCAATTGATGAATAAAAACCTGTTTCAATAGAGATTGAAACAATCCCTTTTTTATCGTTTTATTTAGTTATTTAAGGTTTCAGTTTTATTTAACTTAACAATTTAACAATAACATATTCTTTTTCTTTTTTATGGATCACGATCACAATTTAAGCATAATATCCAATAATTCAAAAAAATTTTATTTAATTTGCATAACTTTTGTCTTGTGATAATCGTTAGGTTTTTTTTCAGTATGAATTTGTCTTAGGGTTTATCAAACCAATTAGGTATTGAGCTATACATATTATATAAAAGAATTTTGATTTCTATTGTCCTACTTTAAAAATTGATTTCTAAATCCGATTTCTAAAAATATCTATTTTTAGATTGATCCTCCCTTTCAAACATAGGATTTTTTTATTACTTCTAAATTGCATACTATTCGTATAGAAATTAGAAATACGCCGAAATGGCGAAAGACGCTTTTCTCATTCTCACTTGGAGTGATGATTCAGAAAGTTAAAAAAAACAGTATAATTAATAATTAGTTTCAACAACTCATTGCTTTTGTCTAAAGATTTCAATTTATGCTATTCTATAGCATAAATTGAAATAGAAAAGAAAAAAAAAAAAAGAAAAGACAAAACAAAACCTTTATTATTGTCTTATTTATAAGTGGGTGGGTGATGGGGAAATTAAGAATCCCCATCCCGGGAATGAAAAGCATATTCAAATACAAATAAAGGCAAAACTCTCAATTTTTATTCCTGTTTTTTTTTTTTTTCAAATAAAAAAAAGTACCAATTCAGTAGCCAAATCCATTGGTTCAAAACAGTAGGGAATGGAAATCATTATTTATTACTTACTTTTTCTATTTCTATTTTTTTTTACTTCTATTTTTCTATTCTATATTAAAAAATGGAATCTAAATTCGAAACGAAATTGGCTCGTTTTTGGAGTCAGGTGGATGCGGATTCCAATTATTCCAACGTTTTATTCATTATTTGTCGTACAAAAAACTTTTTGAATTCCCGGTCGAAAGGGATTTCGCTAACGAAAAAGCTTTCAGCGCTGCCCAATATCCCCCTTTTTTCCAAATATTTTTACGAATACGTTTTTTTAATATAGAACTACGTTTTTTTGGAACTGCCATTCAAAAAATAAAAAGTTATTCATTGCAAAAATTGGATGTGAAAGACATCTATTGTTTAAAACAAATCGTTTTTTTTTTTCAATTCCTATTCCATACAATATCTGAGGCAAAATAATTTGTATTTCGGAGTTATTTGTGATACCTTTCTATCTCTGTCTCTTTTTGGGATGTTCCATTTGTACATAAAAAATACATATCGAACAAGCTTAAGAACCCTTACCTACCTAATAAAAAACTTGAATCTTTTTCTTTTCTAGTAATTGGTTATTAAATGCCATTTATTAGAATAGAACATAATCAATCAGTCCCGAATGAAACTCGTTAATTATTCTGAATAAACAAACAAAAATACCTAGTTCTTTTTTTATTAGGCAAAGTTATGGGACATCCGATGATTGATATCAAAATAAAGTACTTCTTTTTTTTTTGTCCAATTTTTTAGTCTTGATATATGTCCATAAATTTTTGTAATAGGGAATAATAATGGAAATTGTAATTTGCTGCTACGTTTTCCTAAAAATCTTACTTAGTATAAACTTAGTATAAACTTAGTATAAAATAATTCGTTATTTTTCACTTTGAAAATTTTTGAAGTAGTTGAGAAAGGTTCAAACTAACTACGAACAGAAAATTCCATTTTAGTTTCAGTTGCTTTTTTAATACTTTAGTAATCCCTTTTAAAAGAGATAAGAACCGGTGAATCAGAAACAATTAATTAAGAATAAAAAAATTATTATTTTTATGGAACATACATATCAATATTCTTGGATCATACCTTTCGTTCTGCTTCCAGTTCCTATGTTAATAGGAGTGGGACTTCTACTTTTTCCAACGGCAACAAAAAATCTTCGCCGTATTTGGGCTTTTCCTAGTATTTTTTTGTTAAGTATAGTTATGATTTTTTCGGTCGATCTATCTATTCAGCAAATAAATAGGAGTTCTATCTATCAATACATATGGTCTTGGACCATCAATAATGATTTTTCTTTCGAGTTCGGACACTTTATTGATCCGCTTACTTCTATTATGTCAATATTAATCACCACAGTTGGAATTCTGGTTCTTTTTTATAGCGACAATTATATGTCTCATGATCAAGGATATTTGAGATTTTTTGCTTATATGAGTTTTTTCAATACTTCCATGTTGGGATTAGTTACAAGTTCGAATTTGATACAAATTTATATTTTTTGGGAGTTGGTTGGGATGTGTTCTTATCTATTAATAGGGTTTTGGTTCACACGACCTAGTGCGGCAAGTGCTTGTCAAAAAGCCTTTGTAACTAATCGTGTAGGGGATTTTGGTTTATTATTAGGAATCTTAGGTCTTTATTGGACAACGGGTAGTTTCGAATTTCGGGATTTGTTCGAAATATTCAATAACTTGATTTATAAGAAGGAGGTTCACTTTTTATTTGTTACTTTGTGTGCCTTTCTATTATTTGGCGGCGCAGTTGCTAAATCCGCACAATTTCCCCTTCATGTATGGTTACCTGATGCCATGGAGGGACCTACTCCTATTTCGGCTCTTATCCACGCCGCTACTATGGTAGCAGCGGGAATTTTTCTTGTAGCTCGTCTTCTTCCACTTTTCATAGCGATACCATACATAATGAATCTAATATCTTTTATAGGTATAATAACAGTATTATTAGGAGCCACTTTAGCTCTTGCTCAAAAAGATATTAAGAAAAGTTTAGCCTATTCTACAATGTCTCAATTGGGTTATATGATGTTAGCTCTAGGTATGGGGTCTTATCGAGCCGCTTTATTTCATTTGATTACTCATGCTTATTCGAAAGCCTTGTTGTTTTTAGGATCCGGATCAATTATTCATTCAATGGAAGCTCTTGTTGGATACGCTCCAGATAAAAGCCAGAATATGGCTCTTATGGGCGGGTTAAGAAAGCACGTGCCAATTACAAAAACTGCTTTTTTATTAGGTACACTTTCTCTTTGTGGTATTCCACCTCTTGCTTGTTTTTGGTCCAAAGATGAAATTCTTAATGATAGTTGGTTATATTCACCGATTTTCGCAATAATTGCTTCTTTCACAGCCGGATTAACTGCATTTTATATGTTTCGGATTTATTTACTTACTTTTGAAGGACATTTAAACGTTCGTTTTCAAAATTACAGTGGCAAAAAAGGAAATTCCTTCTATTCAATATCTCTATGGGGTAAAGAGGAGCAAAAATCGATTAAAAAAAGTTTTCCTTTAGTTGCTTTATTAAAAATAAATAATAATGAAAGGGAAAGGACCTCTTTTTTTTCGAAGAAAACATACCGAATGGATACTCATGTAACAAAAATGCCTTTTCTTACTATTTTGCCTTTTGGTCCTACAAAGACTTTTTTTTATCCCCATGAATCGGACAATACTATGCTATTCTCTATGCTTATATTAGTCTTATTTCCTTTGTTTGTTGGAGCCATAGGAATCCCCTTTAATCAAGAAGGAAACAATTTGGATATCTTATCAAAATTGTTAACTCCGTCTATAAACCTTTTACATCAAAATTCAAATCATTTTTTTGATTGGTATGAATTTTTGCCAAATGCAACTTTTTCAGT